TGTAATGTATACAAAAAATAGAAATTAAAATATATATAATTATAATAAATAAAAATATAAATAAATTAAATATATAAATAAATTAAATTAAACCTTAAACCAAAAAAAAGTTTCCTTTTTTTTTTCTTGATTTATTCTGCAAAGATCTAACTCCTCCAATTTTATTCCTAATTGGAAGTTTCTACGACATAATAAACAGATCGTTGACCTTTGGAAAGAAAAGGGGAAAAAGCTTTTTCAATGTTCTTTGATTTCAAAAAAACATTATCAATCATGTAAAAAAGTAAAAAAGCAAACAAATAGGGAAAGCCGGCTATCGGAATCGAACCGATGACCATCGCATTACAAATGCGATGCTCTAACCTCTGAGCTAAGCGGGCTCAAATAAAATAATAGAAATTTTGTATCCATAGGAATTCAGCAAACTATTACGATCTTATCTATTAACTATCTTCTTATCTCTATCTATTAGTTTTGCATAATTACTATGAATTATTAATATGAATTATAGACTCGAAAGACTCGAATTTAGAAAAACTAGAATTAAAAATTTTAAATGCCATACTTAATATAACATATTTAATATAATAATGGTAGATTCAATCTAATATTCAATCTAATATTATTAGAATATAATAATTAAGAATATAATAATTCTATTTTAAATTAAAATTTGAATTTTAAAAATTATTTAAATTATTTAATTCTATTTGATTATATTTAAATCATATTAAAAATGAGATTTTAATTTAATCATATTATTAATATTATAATTATTAAAAATTCATTATAATTTTATAATTCTAATTTATAATTATAAAAAGATTTATATATATATTTATATATATTTATTATTTATCTATGAGTATGAATTCCATATATTATTTATCTTTTTTTATCCCATATATTATTTATCTTTTTTTATCTTAGTTATCTTTTTTTATATTCTATTTATTATATTCTATTTTATATTCTATTTATTATATTATATGTTATATTTATTCTATTAGTATATTCTATTTAGTATATTATATATATTAGTATAATATTACTCTATTTTTGACTCTATTTTTATTTTATATTTTAGTATATTTTACATTTAAATTAGATAATTTTACATTTAAATTAGATATAATTTTTTATATAGATATAAATTGAATTTAATAGATAGATTTAATAGATTTAATTTATTTAGTTTAGAGTTCTAAATAGAATCTAATAATTGGATAATTAGAGTGAAAATCTTTTTATGCATTTATATATATATTATCATTATATAAATGATACGTTATAAGTCTAGATAATTCGAATGAAACTTTGTTTTTTAGACTAAATAATTCGAATTATCTTCGAATTCGAAATAGAAATGAATGGAATAATTAGTTCTAGCTATTAAATAATTAGTTCTAGCTATTATATTATAAAATTAATAATGAATAAATTCAATTTAAATTTTCATTTTTTTAGTTATCTTATTATGGTTATATAGGATAGTCTAATAGTCTAATAAAAGGATAAGAATAAAAATGAAATTAAAGAAAAAAGATGCAACCCATAGAAATGAAATCCAGATCATAATGAGAGACTCCTTTCTTTTGTTTTCATTCATAAAGTCGGAAGCTAAGACGAAAAAAAAAAAAGAATCGACCGTTCGAGTATTCCACCAAATTGCCTGAGAAAACTGAGAGTAAGAGGCGCATATATATGTTATGGAATATCCATCTATATTGAATTGCGAATACAGAAATGATAAAATATTTTCTGATTGGACCAAATAAATATGGGTCTCCGATAGAGACGAAAGAAGATAAACAAACAAGAAATAAAATAGGTAACGACCCTTCGATATAAGAATCAGTATCTATATCTACTAAATTCAACGGTTTCGCATAAAAAGAAAGAAAATAAATAAATGAAAGAAAGGGGAAAGGAAGGAGAAAGGGGGAAGGAAGGGCATCCTAATGAGATCTTAATCTCAAGACACAAAGGGGATATGGCGAAATTGGTAGACGCTACGGACTTAATTGGATTGGATTGAGCCTTGGTATGGAAACCTACTAAGTGATAACTTTCAAATTCAGAGAAACCCTGGAATGAAAAATGGGCAATCCTGGGCCAAATCCTATTATTTTACGAAAAAAAAACAAAGGTTCAGCAAGCGAGAATAATAAAAAGAAGGATAGGTGCAGAGACTCAATGGAAGCTATTCTAACAAATGGAGTTGACTGTTGGTAAAGGAATCCTTATATCGAAACTCCAGAAAGGATGCAAGATATACCTATATAAAATAAATAGGTATACTAATGAAAAACTATTTCAAAAAAGACGAACCGAACCCGTATTTTATTTTTTATTTATATGCAATTATATGCAAAATCAATTTATATGAAAAATAAAAAGAATCGATTCCAAGTTGAAGAAAGAATCGAATAGAATATTCATTAATCAAATCATTCACTCCATAGTCTGATAAATCTTTTGAAAAACTGATTAATCAGAC